CTAAATACGCTATCTAAATAAATAAATTCGATTAGACGTCCTTCCTTGGGAAGTCGGGTTTATCCAATTTCATCGGTATTATAAGAATTTCTTAATTTCTATGTGAATCAAGATTGAGGAAAGGAAGTTTTCGAATCACTGACTCAAGTCCATTGTCGAATCCTACTCAGCGGAATATGGAGGTACTTATGGCAGAACGAGCCGATCTGGTCTTTCACAATAAAGTGATAGATGGAACTGCTATGAAACGACTTATTAGCAGATTAATAGATCATTTCGGAATGGCATATACATCACATATCCTGGATCAAGTGAAGACTCTGGGTTTCCAACAAGCCACTGCTACATCTATTTCATTAGGGATTGATGATCTTTTAACAATACCTTCTAAGGGATGGTTAGTCCAAGATGCTGAACAACAAAGTTTTATTTTGGAGAAACACCATCATTATGGGAATGTACACGCGGTAGAAAAATTACGTCAATCCATTGAGATATGGTATGCTACAAGTGAATATTTGAGACAAGAAATGAATCCTAATTTTCGGATGACTGATCCATCTAATCCAGTCCATCTAATGTCCTTTTCGGGAGCTCGAGGAAATGCATCTCAGGTACATCAATTAGTAGGTATGAGAGGATTAATGTCGGATCCCCAAGGACAAATGATTGATTTACCCATTCAAAGCAATTTACGTGAAGGACTTTCTTTGACAGAATATATAATTTCCTGTTACGGAGCTCGAAAAGGAGTCGTGGATACTGCTGTACGAACATCAGATGCTGGATACCTCACGCGTAGACTTGTTGAAGTAGTTCAACACATTATTGTACGTAGAACAGATTGTGGTACTATCCGAGGTATTTCCGTGAGTCCTGGGGTGACAGAAAAAATTTTTGTCCAAACGCTAATTGGTCGTGTATTAGCGGACGATATATATATGGGGATACGCTGCATTGCCACTCGAAATCAAGATATTGGGATTGGACTTGCCAATCGATTCATAACTTTTCGAGCACAACCAATATATATTCGAACCCCTTTTACTTGCAGGAATACATCTTGGATCTGTCAATTATGTTATGGTAGAAGTTCCACCCACGGCGATCTGGTTGAATTGGGGGAAGCTGTAGGTATTATTGCGGGGCAATCAATTGGGGAACCAGGGACTCAACTAACATTAAGAACTTTTCATACGGGTGGAGTATTCACGGGCGGTACTGCCGAACATGTACGAGCTCCTTCTAACGGAAAAATAAAGTTCAACGAGTATTTGGTTCATCCCACCCGTCACGGGCATCCTGCTTTTCTATGTTCTATAGACTTGTATGTAACTATTGAGAGTCGGGATATTCTACATAGTGTGAATATTCCTCCCAAAAGTTTGATTTTAGTTCAAAATAATCAATATGTAGAATCTGAACAAGTTATTGCTGAGATTCGTACTGGAACGTCTACTTTTCATTTTAAAGAGAAGGTCCGAAAACATATTTATTCTGAATCAGAGGGAGAAATGCACTGGAGTACCAATGTCTACCATGCACCCGAATATACATATAGTAACGTTCATCTATTACCAAAAACAAGTCATTTATGGCTATTAGCAGGAAGTCCGCACGGATCCAGTATAGTGTCTTTTTCACTCCACAAAGATCAAGATCAAATTAATTTTTTTTCTTTTTCTGTCGACGAAAGATATATCTCTGACTTCTCAATTACTAATACTAATGATCAAGTAAGGCATAAATTGTTGGATCCCTCTGTTAAAAAAGATAGGGAAATTTTTTACTATTCAAGACTTGATCAAATCATCTCCAATAGGCATTTGGATTTTATATATCCTTCGATTCTCCAAGAGAATTCTGATTTATTGGCGAAAAGGCGAAGAAATAGATTTAGCATTCCATTACAATATAATCCAGAAGGAGAGAAAGAACTAATACCCTCTTTTGGTATTTCGATTGAAATACCCACAAATGGTATTTTACATAGAAATAGTATTCTTGCTTATTTTGACGACCCGCAATATAGAAGAAACAGTTCGGGAATTACTAAATATGGGACCGTAGAGGTGGATTCAATCGTAAAAAAAGAAGATTTTATTGAGTATCGAGGAGTAAAAGAATTTCGTCCAAAATATAAAATGAAAGTGGATCGTTTTTTTTTTATTCCTGAAGAGGTGCATATCTTACCCGGATCTTCGTACCTAATGGTCCGGAACAATAGTATCATTGAAGTAGATACACAACTCGCTTTAAATACAAATACAAGAAGCCAAGTAGGTGGATTAGTCCGAGTGGAGATAAAAAAAAAAAGTATTGAACTACAAATTTTTTCTGGGGATATTCATTTTCCCGGAGAGACAGATAAGATATCTAGACACAGCGGCATTTTAATACCACCGGGAATGAAAAAAAAAATTTTGAAAAATTGGATTTATGTCCAACGAATCACACCCATTAAAAAAAAGTATTTTGTTTTAGTTCGGCCCGTAATCACATATGAAATAGCTGATGGGATAAATTTAGCAAAACTTTTCACTCAAGATCTCTTGCAGGAAAAAGATAATGTCCAACTTAGAATTGTCAATTATATCCTTTATGGAAACGGAAAGTCAATTCGTGGAATTTTTCACACAAGTATTCAATTAGTTCGGACTTGCTTAGTATTGAATTGGGACCAAGAAAAAAATGGTTCTATAGAAGAAGTTCATGCTTCTCTTGTTGAGGTAAGGGCAAATGATCTGATTCAAAATTTCATAAAAATTGAGTTAGTAAAGTCTAGTCTTTCATATGCCGAAAAAAGGTATGATACGGCGGGTTCGGGATTGATCCCCGATAATGGATTAGATTGCACCAATATCAACCCTTTTTTTTCGAAAGTGAAGATTTCAGTAGTTACTCAGCATCAAGCAACTATTGGTACATTGTTGAATCAAAATAAGGCTTTGATAATTTTGTCATCATTCAATTGTTCTCGAGTTGGCCCATGTCCATTCAATGGTTCGAAATATAACATCACGGCAAAAGAATTAAATCCCATAATTCTAATTAGGGATTTGTTGGGTCCCCTAGGTACTATTGTATCTAAAATAGTGAACTTTTATTCAGCTTACTATTTAATAACTCATAATCAGATCTTGGTAAACAAATATTGGATACTTGATAATTTGAAAGCGACTTTCCAAGTATTTGAAGTACTTAAATACTGTTTAATAGATGAAAATAGAAGGATTTATAATCCCAACCCATGCAATACCATCATTTTGAATCCATCCCATTTGAATTGGTGCTTTTTACATCACAATTATTGTGAAGAAACATCCACAATAATTAGCATTGGACAATTTCTTTGTGAAAATCTATGTCTAGTTAAATATGGGACACATATAAAAAAATCTGGTCAAATTTTAATTGTTCATGTTGATTCTTTAGTTATAAGATCAGCTAAGCCGTATTTGGCTACTCCAGGAGCGACTGTTCACGGACATTACGGAGAAACCCTTTCTGAAGGAGATACATTAGTTACATTTATATATGAAAAATCCCGATCTGGTGACATAACGCAGGGACTTCCAAAAGTGGAGCAAATCTTAGAAGTGCGTTCGATTGGTTCAATATCGATGAACCTTGAAAGGAGAGTCGAAGGTTGGAACGAACGTATACCAAGAATTCTTGGAATTCCTTGGGGATTCTTAATTGGAGCTGAGCTAACTATAGCCCAAAGCCATATCTCTTTGGTTAATAAGATCCAAAAGGTTTATCGATCTCAAGGGGTGCAGATTCATAATAGACATCTAGAGATTATTGTACGACAAGTAACATCAAAAGTGTTGGTTTCAGAAGACGGAATGTCTAATGTTTTTTCGCCTGGAGAATTAATCGGATTGCTGCGAGCAGAACGAGCAGGGCGTGCTTTAGACGAAGCGATCTGTTATCGGGCAATTTTATTAGGAATAACGAGGGCATCTCTGAATACTCAAAGCTTCATATCTGAAGCAAGTTTTCAAGAAACTGCTAGAGTTTTAGCAAAAGCTGCTCTACGGGGGCGTATTGATTGGTTGAAGGGTCTGAAAGAAAATGTAGTTCTGGGGGAAATTATCCCTATCGGTACCGGATTTAAAAAATTAGTGCACCGTTCAAGGCAAGACAAAAACATTCATTTTGAAATAAAAAATAAAAATGTATTCAAGTTGGAAATGAGAGATATTTTGTTACACCATCGAGAATTTTTTTGTTCTTGTAGCCCAAAGAATTTCCATGACACATTAGAAAATTCATTTACGCGATTTCATAATTCCTAAGCAGATATTTTTTCTTCTTCCTTTCTAGTTTTGTTAAGTAAAAAAATGAAGTAAGTAATAAAAAAAAATTAATAGTTCGGACTATGTATCAATGGTCAACCTCGTTATAAGGTTCCGTAGGAACAATTAGTTATTTCAAAAAAAAAAGAGAAAGCGCGGGAAAAATGACAAGAAGGTATTGGAACATCCATTTGGAAGAGATGATGGAGTTGGGAGTTCATTTTGATCATGGTACTAAGAAATGGAATCCTAGAATGGTCCCTTACATTTTTGCAAAGCGTAAAGGTATTCATATTACAAATCTTACTAGAACTGCTCGTTTTTTATCAGAAGCCTGTGATTTAGTTTTTGATGCAGCAAGTCGAGGAAAACCTTTTTAATGGTTGGTACCAAAAAGAAAGCAGCGGATTTAGTAGTCTCAGCTGTAATAAGGGTTCGATGTCATTATGTTAATAAAAAATGGCTCGGTGGTATGTTAACGAATTGGTCCACTACAGAAACGAGACTTCATAAGTTCAGAGACTTAAGAGGAGAACAAAAGATGGGGAAACTCAACTGTCTCCCTAAAAGAGATGCAGCAATGTTAAAGAGAAAATTATCGACTTTGCAAACATATCTGGGTGGGATCAAATATCTGACTGGGTTGTCCGATATTGTAATCATCGTTGATCAGCAAAAAGAATATACAGTTCTTCGAGAATGTGTCATTTTGGGAATTCCAACAATTTGTTTAATCGATACAAATTGTGACCCGGATCTTGCAGATATTTCGATTCCAATCAACGATGACGTTATAGCTTCAATCCGATTGATTCTTAACAAATTAGTATCCGCAATTTGTGAGGGTCGTTCTAGCTATATAAGAAGTCATTGATTATGATTATGTTATGATTAAGAATAATAAGATTAGTTAATTATTTTTATTTATTAGATGGGTTACTATTTTTGTCTTGCATTTTTAAAAAGAGATAAAATGGGATATTATGTTATGTGATTTCTTGGTATTTTAAATATATGATTAATGATGAAAGTAGATAAGTTGAAAAAGAGATGATTGAATCAAAATAATTTTTTTTTAGTTTGATTTCTGTCAGAGGGCAATATGAATGTTATACCATGTTCCATTAAAACACTCAAAGGATCCTACGATATATCAGGTGTAGAAGTAGGCCAACATTTATATTGGCAAATAGGAGGTTTACAAATTCATGCTCAAGTACTTATCACTTCTTGGGTAGTAATTGCTATTTTATTGGGGTCAGTTATCATAACTGTTCGGAATCCACAAACTATTCCTACCGACGGGCAGAATTTCTTTGAATATGTTCTTGAATTTATTCGAGACTTGAGTAAAACTCAGATTGGAGAAGAATATGGCCCTTGGGTTCCCTTTATTGGAACCATGTTCTTATTTATTTTTGTTTCTAATTGGTCTGGAGCTCTTTTACCTTGGAAAATCATACAGTTACCTCATGGAGAGTTGGCTGCCCCCACGAATGACATAAATACTACTGTTGCTTTAGCTTTACTCACGTCCGTGGCATATTTTTATGCGGGTCTTACCAAAAAAGGATTGGCTTATTTTGGAAAATACATTCAACCAACTCCAATCCTTTTACCAATTAACATCCTAGAAGATTTCACAAAACCTTTATCTCTGAGTTTTCGACTTTTCGGAAATATATTGGCGGATGAATTAGTAGTTGTTGTTCTTGTTTCTTTAGTACCTTCAGTAGTTCCTATCCCTGTCATGTTTCTTGGATTATTTACAAGCGGTATTCAAGCTCTCATTTTTGCAACTTTAGCCGCGGCTTATATAGGGGAATCCATGGAGGGTCATCATTGATTAGTTTTCAAAAGAGTCCTCTTTTTTTAAGCTTACCCCGACTGAGGCAATGCATGGTTCAAGAAAATATACTTGGTTCGGTAACATATACATATATAGATAGAAATAAGAAATCCATATGTATATATGACTAGAGTTCTAAGAGGAAAGATAGACGATATTACGAAGGATGGGTTAGGGAGATCACACTATATATATGTCTATATGTAATGTCTATAAGTCCAGCTAAAGTTTCTGTATATTTTTCGACGAATTATTCTAGAATCTGATTCAATAAAAAATGCGGTTGGTTTCCGTTATGAAAGAAACAAATGTATATGTGATAGTAGATATATATTAGTTATATATAGGGTTTATCCCTATCTATATATATATTTTTTTCGAAGTTTTAGTTACTTCGATTCGATATTTTTTAGTGATCAAATTAAGTAAGAATTTCTTGGTTGATTGTATCATTAACCATTTTTTTTTGGTGCGAGGAACCTATCATCATGAATCCACTGATTTCTGCCGCTTCCGTTATTGCTGCTGGATTGGCCGTAGGGCTTGCTTCTATTGGACCTGGAGTTGGTCAAGGTACTGCTGCAGGCCAAGCCGTAGAAGGTATTGCGAGACAACCAGAAGCAGAAGGAAAAATAAGAGGCACCTTATTGCTTAGTCTAGCTTTTATGGAAGCTTTAACCATTTATGGGCTCGTTGTGGCATTAGCACTTTTATTTGCAAATCCTTTTGTTTAATTTCACCCTAGAACGAAAATGTAAAAAAGTGCATTACACACTTTTTCTTATTTTATTAATTCGTTGTGGTTTGCTTCTGTGAATTATATCATTACTTTACTCCTACAATTATGTATTTGTTGGAACAATACCCCGGGAAAGACTGATTTGAGGATGACGAATTAGTGGATTTGCTCGCTTTATTCCTTCCCGTCCTTCGGTTAGTACGATGGAATTTTTACTTTCTTTTTAGGAAGTGTTTGAACAGGGGAAATATTTTGCAATTTCTACAAGACCTAGGACCCAACTTAATAAGTATCTTATCGGAAACTTAAAACAAAGAAAAAAATTAAGAAAAAGAAATCGATCAAAAAAGGGCAAGTCAAGTGATACAAAAAGAACTCTGTTCTTTGTTAGTCCTATCTATAAGAGGAGAGCATATGAAAAATGTAACCGATTCTTTCGTTTCCTTAGGCCACTGGCCATCTGCCGGGAGTTTCGGGTTTAATACCGATATTTTAGCAACAAATCTAATAAATCTAAGTGTAGTGCTTGGTGTATTGATTTTTTTTGGAAAGGGAGTGTGTGCGAGTTGTATATTTCAAGAATAGGTTGGACCCAACCGGCTGCACTT